CATTAATTGATTTAGAACATCTCTTATTCGCTGATAGTATCTTATCTATTTTTCAAAGTTAAAAGAAAGAAGGAATCGCTCGATTTCATTTTCTTGAATGACATAATTACAATATATATATTTCTGTCAATCAGATATTATCCAAAGCAAATCCTTTTCGAATAGATCCTTACTCTACTCTATTTAGTATCTCATCAAAGTTGAATTTTATTCTAAGTTCATTAGAATAAGTTTGATTTTATCAAAAAATTTCCCTCTATTTTTTGTTTGTTCGCTACTTTATATATGTATACGTAATAAATATAAAAAAGGGGTTCTGATAAACCTGGAAAAAATAGAAACTAAAGATAGTAATCTTTTACTAACGGGATCAAAAACCGGTTTTCTTTGACACAAGAAAGGAATTTTCTGCATTTCTCTCTTGTGTCAAAGAAAAGACTAAGAAGAAGAAGGCGAATAACCCCTTGTTTTCTATTCTCCACTTACTTATCTTATGTTTAGTATCCAATGAAATTTTCAATTTTATTTATTCTATTAGAATAGAAAACGATTGATCCATTCTATGACATTTCAATCTCACAAGAGTGACCTAGTGACACCACTCGAATTTGGCTTAAAAAAAAAGAAGGGATAAAGTCAAATAATCTTCTTCACAATATACATACTATGACTAGTAATGCGGTACAAATAATTCCCGATATCGACATCTGGAATAGAAACAAGCAAAAAGATTTTCATAATTTTGAATCATACATAATATAATTGAATTGTCAAAACAAAAATTTGATTCTTTTTACGAATTTGATATTGGAAATCCGCGAATCTAGAAATTCATTTCGGACAATTGAACCTTCTCAAACTGTTTCTTCTTAAGAACCAAAAATATTTGTGCCAAAATAACAGATGCCAAGAAGAACAAAAGGCCTTGGACACGGAATGGATCTTGAAGTACTATTTCCGCATCTCCTTGACCAAATCCACCCACATTAGGATTACTCGTTAATGGCTGATCAAGTTTGATAGATTCGCCTTCGGAAACAAGAAGTTCTGGCCCTGGGGGAATAATATCAACCACTTGACGTTCATCTGACGCATTCGATATGGTTATTTCGTACCCCCCTTTTTCTTTTCGTATGATTTTACTTACTACACCAGCCCCTGTAGCATTATAAACTGTATTGTTACTCTTGCTCCCATCGGGATAAATCTGACCCCTTCCTCTGTTCCCGCCTACATATATGGGATATTTTAAGAAGTGAACATCTTTATTAGTAGCGGGGTCCGGTGAAAGAATAGGAAAGGTGACTTCACTATATTTCTGACCAGAAACAGGACCTATCACAAGAATATTTTTTTTATTGGGGCGATAGCTCTGAAAAGACAGATTGCCTATCTTTTCTTTCATCTCGGGCGAAATACGATCGGGGGGCGCTAATTCAAATCCCTCAGGTAAAATAAGAACAGCCCCCACATTCAAACCTCCCCTTTTACCATTAGCAAGAACTTGTTTAACTTGCATATCATAAGGAATTCGAACAACTGCTTCAAATACAGTATCAGGAAGTACCGCTTGTGGAACCTCAATATCCACGGGCTTATTAGCTAAATGGCAATTGGCACATACAATACGCCCGGTCGCTTCTCGTGGATTTTCATAACCCTGCTGTGCAAAAATGGGATATGCATTTGAAATGGATGTCCGAGCTATGATATATATCATCAGCCATACGGAAATAGATCGAATAATCTCTTTCTTTATCCAAGAAAAGGTGTTTTTAGTTTGCATGGTCCAATCATTGATCCCGAAAATTTCTACAATAAAATTAGGTAGGTCGCTTGTATAGTTCCCTATCCACAATTCTGCTATTTACTTTATTGAAATCATTTTACTGGAATATAAGGAGTAGGAGAAATCCCTGTAGGGTAGAAAGAGTAAGTACGTCTTCAAATGGAAATGCTTTGCTTATGTACCTTATGTTACAAAGTAACAAATATTCTAGTTGGATCAGTCATTCATTGAATGATAAATCACTACAAGTGATGGAGATACACGATTTAAATAACGGAAGATCCAATATTTAAAAATTGTATCCAGAATAACTGGAAAAGTAGAAACAAGACCCGATATAATTTGATCATTGTGAGCAAATCCAAAATCTTTGTAGACATAGCCAATCATTAGTTCCCAACCATGGGGCGAATGGAATCCGATACATAAATCAGTTAATAAAAGAATAGAAAAAGCTTTTATTGTGTCACTTAAGTTATATAGGAATTCTTGAACCCAAGAGTTAAGAATAGCAAGTTCTTCATTACCCAGAATAGAATAACCACTTAAAATAATGAAAGAAGTTATATTTGTCGATAAGTGCAAAATCATATGGATATGATCCTCATTGTGCATCTTGATCAATTGGATCGTTTCTTTGTGGATTCCTATACGAAGTGTTTGTAGATGTGTTTCCGGGTATTCTTTTATCATTTCGTCCAAGAGTAAGAGTTCTTCCAATTCTATGAATTTTTCTAGAATACTCTTTTCTTGAATATCAGTCAAAAAAGTTTTGGATTGCCTAGTATTCCACCAATTAGTAATCCAAAATTCAAGACTTTTCTTAAATGAGAGAGAGATCCACCAGGGCAAAAATACTATAGATGTAAGATATAGAAGAGGAAGAAATGCTTTCTTTTTTGCCATTTTTTCATCTTTGAATTGTTAATGAACCCACCTCATTTATTGAATCTATGTGATCTACTATTTCTATTAACCCTAAGTTCTATTACATACAAGGCATCGGACCTATGAATCTATTCCCTGTTTTTTATTTGTGATTCAGTAGTTAGTCCTTGAATTTAGAAAGAATACAGAAATAGAATAAGAGAGCCCGTTTCAAATGAAGAAATAAGAAAAAATCTTGTTTCCAGATACCTCAATTGAATTGATCAAACTCGAAGCCCTTTTCGATGAATGCTTGAAAGAACCAATTCAAGCAAGTAATAAATATTATTCGGATTTTAAGCCAAAAAAACTCCCTTTGTCCTTTCTATCAAAAAAGAAAATCTTTCGAAAAAAAAAAATGGCCCGCTACCCACAGTTATAGTCCAGGAAAAATGGAGAGAGATTTATTAAGAATATTGCGATCTACCGATCATAAATTCAAAACCTAATGGAATGATCAAAAATGAGTGGCAAAACAAGACAGAAAAGTTATCCTTATAAGAGATCCAAGCAATCCTTTGCCTTTGATCATTAAGAAAAACAAAAGAAAAGATAAAAAAAAAAGAAAGGTCGATTGACAAAAGAAAGGAGAGAAAATTTACAAGATATGATCTATTTGTATCTAACCTATCAATTCATATTGAAAATAAAAAGAGAAATCCTTTCTTCCGAAATGTTTTGATATACGAGATGAATCTATTATTTTATTTCGATTTGTTACTTTTACTTGTTTTTTACTAAATTGAGTTGAGTGAATTTCCATACGCATAAATTATTTTTTATGCGTACAAAAAAAATTTCGTTTTATGGATGTTCCATATACGTATACTTTGGCTCGAATGAACGTTCTGAAAAAACTTTATTAAGCTATGCTATGCTGAAGAAAGAACAAAGAATTCTTGAATTTTTTCCCTGCCGCTGGGAAAGAATTTCTTCTTCGGTTCAAGTTCATTTCAAAATACTTCAATCGGTACGCGCAAGAAATAGGCCAATTCGGCGGCTTTTTGCTCAATTTCACGCGGAGTCAAATTCTCATCAGTACGCGTCAAGGGAACGGCCCCCTGTCCTTTGATTTCCATATAAAGGACACGACGAGCATAAATACCCTCTTTAACTTCGATTCGGATGGACTGAATATCTTTCATACGAAATCGTAGAAAGATGCGACGATTTTTTCCAGGAAATCCCCAACGAAAAATACACACTATTCCTTCTTTTCTATCGAATCGATCATAGCCACTACCTACATTCCACGAAATTGTGCACCACAAATAGGAACTAATAAAGAGACCTGCGATACCGTAGAAAGACATCATGATCCCTTGTGGAAAAAAAAGAATTTGTTGAGACGGAACTAAAGATATCAAATTCTTACCGAGATAACTGGAAGATCCAACTAATACGAATCCTAGTGAACCTAAAAAAAGGATAAAGGCCCAGCAGAAATTACCTATTTTTCGAGACCCCACTATAAGTTCTATCCATATATGTTCTGATCGACAACTCATACTAGATCCAGTTGCATTTTATTGGAATTGAGAAAATAGTCCAAATGAATTTGACTTTCGTTTTTTTTTGTTTCCGAAGTAACTCTCATCAACTAGCGTCATTCGAATGTAACCCTTTAGGAGTAATTCATCTAATTGGTTAGATCAAATTGGTTAGGTCTAAAATAAGAATATCCCTTTTATATGATCTCCTATAGATATCCACATATAGATACATTGACTTTACATTTCATACATCCACCTCGATTCCGATCTATTTGAAAATTGCTATAATTTATTTACCCATATATTTACGCATACATAAGAGCTATGTTCGGGGGAAACCGCCATATTCTACTAAATAGATATCTGTGTTATCTATATTTAAGTCTTGAAAAAAAAATAGATAAGATTTGCACCTATCGAATCTAAAAAATCTTGTTTTTTTGAACATGAAGAGATAAAGAAGCCATTGCAATTGCCGGAAATACTAGGCCCACTAAAGGCACAAAGAAAGAGGGTAAGTTGTTAAGAGTTATCATAGAATGGGTACCTCGATTTAATATTTGTACCTGTTATTGTTAGAAAGATATCTTAGAATAATTATAATTCGTATATAATTATATTGAGCATATCTAAGTGAGTATATATATTAAATAATAAGTGCAAGGAATGGATAATTAAATAAATGAGACTTATTCTTCTTTATCTTTCTACATGAAATATAGAAATATACGTATGATAATCTATTCTTGTCTTCAAATTAGAATTCCATTCTAATTTTGATTTTATTTAATAAATAAAGAGTTTCTTACAAATTCACGAAGGATTCGTTAGAATTCAATCCAACAACAGGATTCTTAGTCAAAATAGAGATTCTCGGAAGATATAGTAGAAAGAAAAGATACTCTATATCTATATTTTCTATATTTGAATTATATATACTATACATACAAAGCAAGAAGGAAAGATGACCTTCGGTTTATTTTATTTGACCTGCTCAATTTGAATTTCGAAGAAGGAACCATTTTTTTTTTTCTTGTTGATAGAGGTTTCCTAATTAATAATCAGTAATATCGGTATAAAAAAAAGAATTATCCGCACGATTCTTTATACAATTTACAATTAAATATTATGATTATGTCACCAAAGAAAAAAGAAATTCTTCCTTAGAATTTTTACTTTGATTCCGATAAACTACCTAATTGTTCGCTACAAATACAAAAATGTAACTAAATAAAATAAAAATAATTTGACTTAAGGCTCCACTTAACTTAATAAGTGAATTTTAATTCAAAGGAAAAAAAGCGTGAAGCTTAAATAACTCACTCAGAACACCCTTTAAAGGATTACGTGGTACGATTGGATCGAATAAGCCCTTATGGAATAAATATTCAGCCGCTTGTGAACCTTCAGGTACTATCTTATTCAATGTTTGTTCAATTACTCTTTTACCTGCGAATGCAATGTAAGCATTAGGTTCGGCAATAATAATATCCCCCAACATCCCAAAACTAGCCGTTACCCCACCAGTAGTAGGAGATGTAAGGATTGATACATAGAATAACTTTTTATGGGATTGATAATCATATAAAGCAGCAGATATTTTAGCCATTTGCATCAAGCTCAAGCTTCCTTCTTGCATACGTGCTCCTCCGGAAGCACACACTAGAATCAGAGGTAAAAATTTATTGGTAGCATACTCGATCAAACGGGTAATTTTCTCGCCTACTACGGATCCCATACTACCCCCCATAAACTGAAAATCCATAACTCCAATTGCTATGGGAATACCGTTTAGTCGACCTGTGCCTGTTTGAACAGCATCGGTTAATCCTGTCTTTCTTTGATAAGAATCAATACGATCTTTATAAGGTTCCTCCTCCGAATGAAATTCAATAGGATCCAGAGAAACCATGTCTTCATCCATAGGATCCCAAGTACCTGGATCAATCGAAAGTTCGATTCGATCTGAACTACTCATTTTCAAATGATATCCACATTGGTCACAAATATTCATTTTGGATTTCAAAAGTTTCTTATAATTTAATCCATAACAATTTTCGCATTGAACCCACAAATGCCTATATTTTTGAGTCAAATCGAAATCAGTAGAATTTTCTCTTCGAGTGAAATCAATAGCATTCCTGCTAGTTCTTATACTGGAGCTCCCCCTTTCATTACTATTTCTACTTTCACCATAAATGTAACTAGAAATGTAACTGTCACTGGAATTGTCACTACTACTTAAAATGGAACTCTCAATACAGATTTGAGAACCAAGATAAGAGTTAATGCAACTAGTAATGTGATTATTCCAACTGTATTTAGTATCATACATGGAACGATCACAGGGCGGATCGTCATTCTTAGATCCATTCTTCAGATAAGCATAAGTCCGATAACTAAAAAAAGAACTTTCTCGTTCACTCAGTAAAGAAGGATCATTGTCAATCTCAAAAATTTGATTAGTAATATCAAAATATATGGAATAAATATTCCTATTACTATCTCTAACTAAAAAGGTGTCATCAGAGATAAAATTACGAACGTCCTTGACGCCCACTAAATGATTAGCATTACTGTAACTAGAACTTTCACTCCAACTATGAATCTTTTTATCCGTATCGTTTATAACCGGATCTTCACTTACACTGGTTTTTTCAATAGGATTACCAAACCTATCAATTGATTTACTTAGCCCACACCTGTATTCTAATTTTCCTTTATACAACATCGAATTGAACCACCATTTTTCCATAGAACTTTATTGCCCCTATTTACGTGAAAATACAATAGATGAATAGTCATTCGATGAAAAATCATTTGAATATTTCATTTTCTATCGGAATAAGCATAGAGATCCAATCACTAGATCATTAACTAATAAAATAAGGAATGAGTATTGAAAAAAAAAGGATTTTCTTTTGTTTTGTGAGAACCCGGAGTATTACTTCACTATAACTATATATATATGATGGAACTCTTTTTTATTATAGAATATTCTAAATATTTTTTTTAATTCGAAATTGAAATAGCGATTTCCTTCCTTCATCTTGTGTCAAATTCGCATCGAAAAAAAAGAAATATTTGTTCTCTTTTATCGATAACTTTTTTCGTAAAATCTCGTCTATTCCAACACGGAACGAAAAGGACAATATACAGGATGGGTAGAAGAGGTTGTGATACTTGACTCCATTCATGATCCAAAACTAAGGGATTAAAAGAATACACCAATCCTAAAGATCTATAAGATTAATTGTGGATCCAACACAACAAACAATAGAAACATTTGAA